AGCAAAACAAATTGCGTCGGCTCCAAGAACAGAGGATTGTGTCGGTTGTAAGAGGTGTGAATCCGCTTGTCCAACAGATTTCTTGAGTGTTCGGGTTTATTTATGGCATGAAACAACTCGCAGCATGGGTCTAGCTTATTGATAGCTTACTTAAAACTATACTTAACTTCATCTGATTTGTTTTACCGAGAAAACCCGAGCGCAAACCTTTGTTTTGCGCACGGGTTTTTTGGCCAAAGTGTATCTTGTTTTTACCACGAATTATTTTCCTTGGTTAACCATAATTGTATTTTTCCCTATATCTGCGGGTTTCTTAATTGTTTTTCTTCCCCATAGGGGAAATAAGGTAATTAGGTGGTATACTATTTGTATATGTATTTTACAACTCCTTCTAATAACCTATGTATTCTGTTATCAGTTCCACTCGGACGATCCATTAATCCAACTGGTGGAAGATTATCAATGGATTCATTTTTTTGATTTCCATTGGAAATTAGGAATAGATGGGCTTTCTATAGGACCCATTTTACTAACGGGATTTATCACTACTTTGGCGACGTTAGCCGCCTGGCCTGTTACTCGTGATTCTCGATTATTTCATTTTTTGCTATTAGCAATGTATAGCGCTCAAATAGGGCCGTTTTCTTCTCGGGACCTTTTACTTTTTTTCACCATGTGGGAGTTAGAATTAATTCCGGTTTATCTCCTGCTATCCATGTGGGGAGGAAAAAAACGTATGTACTCGGCAACAAAATTCATTTTGTACACCGCAGTAGGTTCTGTTTTTCTATTAATGGGCGTTATGGGTCTTGGTTTATATAGTTCTAATGAACCAACATTAGATTTTGAAACATCAATTAATCGACCGTATCCGGTGGCCTTGGAAATATTATTATATATTGGATTTTTTCTTTCTTTTGCTGTCAAATCGCCGATTCTACCTCTACATACATGGTTACCCGATACCCATGGAGAAGCTCATTACAGTACTTGTATGCTTTTAGCCGGAATCTTATTAAAAATGGGAGCATATGGATTGATTCGAATTAATATGGAATTTTTATCTCACGCTCATTCTATATTTTCGCCCTGGTTGATGATAATAGGCACAATACAAATAATCTACGCAGCTTTAACTTCTTCCGGCCAACGTAATTTAAAAAAAAGAATAGCTTATTCTTCTGTATCTCATATGGGTTTGATACTTATAGGAATCGGTTCGATAACCGACGCAGGACTCAATGGAGCCATTTTCCAAATAATTTCTCACGGATTTATCGGGGCAGCACTTTTTTTCTTGGCAGGAACAAGTTATGATAGAATCCGTCTTGTTTATCTCGACGAAATGGGCGGAGTAGCTATCCCACTGCCAAAAATATTTACGATGTTCAGTAGCTTTTCTATGGCCTCCCTTGCATTACCAGGTATGAGTGGTTTTGTTGCGGAATTAATAGTATTGTGGGGACTAATTACCAGTCAAAAATATCTTTTACTGCCAAAAATCATGCTTACTTTTGTAATGACAATTGGAATGATTTTAACTCCTATTTATTCATTATCTATGTCACGCCAGATGTTCTATGGATACAAGTTATTTAATGCTCCCAATTCTTATGTTTTTGATTTTGGCCCGCGCGAGTTGTTTCTTTCAATCTCTATTTTTCTACCTATAATAGGACTTGGGATATATCCGGATTTTGTTCTTTCACTCTCCGGTGATAAGGTTGAGATTATTTTATCTAAATTTTTATAGAGATTTTTCCGAAAAAATTAGATAATCTTGAAAAGATTCGTCTATAATGAAAAAAAGAAAACTTTTTCTATTCTTTTAACTAAAGTCAAAAAACATTAATTTTCATTTTAACCCGATATGCGCGGTCTCTGTGAGAACCGCGTGAATCACTAGACTATTCCTACTGGGATTGGATTCACGCAGTTCCCGATGCTGTAGAAAAAGTTTTTTATATACAACTCTAGTTGGTTTGTATTCGTAAGAAACTTCCTTTAATTTACCGAGACATTAATGTAAATGAACCATAACTATGCAACCCGATTCCTAATAGATTAACTCCAAAATAGCATATCCAAATTATAAGAAAACCTAGCGCCGCCACCATTGCGGAATTTTCACCCCGGAAATTTTTAGTTGTTCGAGTATGTAAATAAATAGCGAATATCATCCAAGTAATAAAGGCCCAAATTTCTTTTGGGTCCCAACTCCAATATGATCCCCATGCTTCATTAGCCCATACTGCTCCCGAAAGAATACCAATAGTTAAAAAAAGAAATCCTAGACTAATCACACGATAACTCCAAAAATCCAACTGTTGAATTAATTGGGCCTTGTAATAATTCTTACCAGAAAAAAAAGAAGTATTTCTTAAAATAGTACTTCTTTCATGGCTGTATTCAATTTCGTCAAATGAAAGTAACTCAATTAATTTTAAAAACCGTTTACTTTTATTGCGAAATGTAACGACTAGAAGTGCGGTGGATAATAATGATCCACACAGAAGAGCGGAATAGCTCAATATCATCATACTGACGTGCATTATTAGCCACTCAGATTGGAGCGCAGGGGCTAATATTGCAGATTTATGTGTTTCAGTTAAAATACCTGAAGTAGCAAAGCCTTGAGTAAAAATAGTACTTGAGGTGGTTATTGCGCTTAGGTTTTTATTTTGTTTGAAATACGCGACTATATGAATAAGGGAGAAACTCCACGAAAGAAAGATTAATGATTCATATAAATCACTTAATGGAAAATGGCCGGAATAAACCCAACGAGTGACTAATAATCCCGTTAAACACAAAAAGGTAGTTATCAAGCTCTTTTCTGATAAATCATACGGTTTTATGAGTTCAATGATCAATAAGTTTATCAACCGAATTGTCATAACAATTGAAACAATTGAAAAGGAAATATGAGTTAATATATGCTCTAAGGTTAAAAATATCATAAAAAAAAAAGAGTGATCCCTTAAATTTAATTAACAAATTAAAAGCGGGAATTTAATTCATTATTATTATTTATTATAAGATCTATTGTTTCTTGTTTAGATGTTTAGAAGACGACCTGCCGCTACTCGGACTCGAACCGAGATGCTCTAGCACTGCTTCCTAAGAGCAGCGTGTCTACCGATTTCACCATAGCGGCTTGTTCGAACCCATAATAGCCTATTCCTATTCAATCGTCGAGATTGAAAGAGTCAATTCAATGAAACATTTTTTGAATAAAACTTCAAACGCATAAATACCAATTAGTTCAAAGATCCATTTGAAGGTTCATATTTTCCTTTAGTTCCAGATTTTCTTTATCTTAAGAGTTTAGTCTTGTTTATGCGTTTGGAGAATCGAACTCTTGTAATTCGAGAGTTCTCCCCTTTAGCTAGGGGTAGAAGGCAAAACAAACCGTTTTATTTTTTTAATGAATGCGCGCGCATTTAACGGATTTTCATAAATTGGAAAGAACAAAATGCATTTTCTCAATGACCATAAAAGAGACTCTTTTTATGGATTTTTACAAAGTAACAAATTGTTCGTACCTAATAGCCCAATAGTTGACGTCTTTTATTGATTGGGCTGAACTCAAAAAATATTCAGGAATTATATAGGAATTCAGAGAAAGACGAAGTCAAAAAGTTAGACAAGTTTTACAAATTTTTCTTTAAAATAAAAGTGGAAGGCAGGAGTTCCTCTCGTTAATTTAAACAAAAATCTTGTATCTGACCTTCGATCGATCTTTTCTAGATATATAGATAAAGAAAAAGCTTATTGTTGGCATTTTAGTCATGACAAAGAGGGCGATGGGGAAGATAAAACTCCCCACCAACAAAACGAAAAAAGAGAGTACTAAAGAAAGGAAAAACCTTGTTTTTTCTTATTATATTTTTCTTAGAATTTGCTGAATTGACAAATTTTTAAATATCCCCTTTTTACCGATCATAATAATCAAACGGAACCTCTTTCATATTGATTAGTTCAAACTACTAGCATATTGATTAGTTCAAACTACTAAAGAATGGTAATCGATAATTTTCTATTAACAATTTTATATTAACACTGAAATGAGCCAATTTTTCAGTCAGTCAGATTATTACAACGTTTTATGGCTTATTTGCTTGTCGCATAAAAAAACTTTTTGCCTTGCCGGTAGAAAGAGATTGTCCTAATGACAAAGCTTTTAACGCCGATGCATATCCCTTCCTTTTCCAAATATTTTTACGAATACGCTTTTTTGATCTAGAAGTGCGTTTTTTTGGAACTGCCATTTCAAAATGACGAGGTTACTCATTGTTATAGTTGGATGTGAAAGACATCTATTCTTCAAAACGAATCTTAGTTTTTATTCATTACCTCGTTATTCTCTTAGTCATTTCAGCACAAATAACTAGAAAAAATAGAAACTGTATAAGATCGTACTAAAAATTTTTTGTTCAAAAAGGTTTTTGATTCCCTAGACTGCTTCTAAGAACAAATAATTTGTATGGATTAGTAGTACTTTTATTTATCGTTCTTTCTCATCTATTTCTATAATCAGCTATGATATATAAATCTAATTCGTGGAACTAAAAAAAATAATCTACAAAGGTTTAAAGTTCGTGCATATTTTTCTTTTTTTATTGACCCCTTTCAAAAGGGGTGGGGTCCAGTTAATCGGAAGCAATTAATTAAGACTAAAAAACTTTTTCTTTTTTATGGTTATGGAACAGACATATCAATATGCATGGATAATACCTTTCCTTCCACTTTCAGTTCCTATATTAATAGGGGTGGGACTTCTTCTTTTTCCGTCGGCAACAAAAAGCCTTCGTCGTATGTGGGCTTTTCAAAGTATTTTCGTATTAAGTCTCGTCATGATTTTTTCGATCAATCTGTCTATTCAGCAAATAAATAGCAATGCTGTCTATCAATATGTTTGGTCTTGGATTATCAATAATGATTTTTCTTTAGAATTCGGCTATTTAATCGATCCGCTTACTTCTATTATGTCAATATTAATCACTACCGTTGGAATTTTAGTTCTTATTTATAGTGATAATTATATGTTTCATGATCGCGGATATTTGAGATTTTTTGCTTATATGAGTTTTTTTAGTACTTCTATGGTGGGATTAGTTACTAGTTCGAATTTGATACAAATTTATATGTTTTGGGAATTAGTAGGAATGTGTTCATATCTATTAATAGGATTTTGGTTCACACGCCCTGTTGCAGCAAATGCTTGTCAAAAAGCGTTTGTAACTAATCGTGTTGGGGATTTTGGTTTATTATTGGGAATTTTGGGTTTTTATTGGATAACAGGGAGTTTTGAATTTCGGGATTTATTCGAAATAGTCAATAACTTGATTTCTAATAATGAATTCAATTTTTTATTTGTTACACTGTGTGCGGTTTTTTTATTTTCTGGCGCCGTTTCTAAATCCGCACAATTTCCCCTTCATGTATGGTTACCAGATGCAATGGAAGGGCCGACTCCTATTTCGGCTCTTATACATGCCGCTACTATGGTAGCCGCGGGAATTTTTCTTGTAGCTCGACTTTTACCTCTTTTCAAACTCATACCACACATAATGAATTTAATCTCTTTAATAGGGCTAATCACCCTATCTTTTGGAGCTACTTTAGCGCTTGCCCAAAAAGACATTAAAAGGGGTTTAGCCTATTCCACAATGTCACAATTGGGTTATATGATGTTAGCTCTAGGTATGGGGTCTTCTCGAAGTGCTTTATTTCATTTAATTACTCATGCATATTCGAAAGCATTATTGTTTTTGGGATCCGGTTCTGTTATTCATTCAATGCAAACTATTGTTGGTTATTCTCCAAATAAAAGTCAAAATATGGTCTTTATGGGAGGGTTAACAAAACATGTGCCAAGTACCAAAAGCGCTTTTTTATTAGGTACACTTTCTCTTTGTGGTATTCCCCCTCTTGCTTGTTTTTGGTCGAAAGATGAAATTCTTAATGATAGTTGGTTATATTCACCCATTTTTGCAATATTTGCTTGGTCTACAGCGGGATTAACCGCATTTTATATGTTTCGGATTTATTTACTTACTTTTGAAGGACATTTAAACGCTCATTTTCAAAATTTCAGTGGAAAAAAAAATACTTCCCTATATTCAATATCTCTATGGGGTAAAGAAAGTTTTAAAGTAAATAACAAAAACTTTCTTTTGTTAACTTTATTAACAATGAAGAAGAATAAAAGTACTTCTTTTTTTTCAAAGAAGATAGGTCGAATTGATGAGAATGCAAGAAATATAAACCAACCGTTTCTTACTATTTCTAGGTTTGGCAATAACAAAACTTTTTCATATCCTTATGAAGCGGATAATACTATGATATTTCCTATCCTTATTTTAGTCTTATTTACTTTGTTTGTTGGATTCATAGGAATTCCTTTGAATGGCGGCGATTTGGATATTTTATCCAAATGGTTAACCCCCACTATAAATCTTTTACATCCAAATTCAAATAATTTAACAGATTGGTCTGAATTTGCGAAAGATGCAGTAGTCTCAGTGAGTCTAGCCTATCTCGGAATAAGTCTAGCATTTTTTTTATATAAGCCTTCTTATTCATCTTTTCAAAATTTTGATTTAATTAATTCATTAAAAAATTTTTTTTTTAAGCTATTTTTTTTTGACAAGATAAAGAATAGCATATATGATTGGTCATATAATCGTGGTTATATAGACGCTTTTTATGCAACATACTTAACAGGGGGGATGAGAAGAATGTCTGAATTCACTCATTTTTTTGATAGACAAGTAGTTGATGGAATTACAAATGGGGTTGGTCTTCTGAGTTTCTTTGTAGGAGAGGTAATCAAATCTATTGGCGGCGGGCGCATTTCTTCTTATCTTTTCTTGTATTCTTCTTACATTTCAATTTTTTTATTAATTTACTATTTATTATCTAGAAGATAAAATTTTTACTATTCTATTCTTTTTACTATTCTATTCTTTTATAAACATAAGAGAATAGTAAAAAGAATAGAATAGAAAAGAATTTAATAGTACAAAAAAAGAATAAAGCTTTAGTACTTAAACCCCCACTTTCATTAAGAAGAATTTTTTTGAATAGAATATTCTGTTTTAGCGTAATTTTAGACTTTATTATAAGGATTATAGATAGAGAGACTTTCGTGATAATTTTTGTAAAAACAAGGTTGTCATTTTTTATCTTTTTTGTCTGTTCTTTGATTATATATCAATTTTTGCTTTCTCTTTCTATCCAAAAAATCAGAAAATGTTACAAAATTTATATTAACCGCATTTAATATAAGTTCAAGACACATAAGAGCCCTAACCATATTTCGACTCGTGATCAATCCATATAGACCGACAGAAAATAAATAGGCACTCAAAATAAGTACATGTTCGAGCATCATTAACAAACTCCTTATCAATCTCGATTCATTTCAATATGAACAAAAATTTAACTAATTAGATTAACTAGAACATACCAAGTAATAAAATAAAGAAATATATT